GTAGTCGGAGAGAAAATCACCCGTTTGATTGAACACGCTGCCAATCAAAATTTACCTCTTATTATAGTGTGTGCTTCTGGGGGGGCGCGCATGCAGGAAGGAAGTTTGAGCTTGATGCAAATGGCTAAAATATCGTCTGCTTTATATGATTATCAATTAAATAAAAAATTATTTTATGTATCAATCCTTACATCTCCGACAACTGGTGGAGTGACAGCTAGTTTTGGTATGTTGGGGGATATCATTATTGCCGAACCCAATGCCTACATTGCATTTGCAGGTAAAAGAGTAATTGAACAAACATTGAATAAAACAGTACCCGAAGGTTCACAAGCAGCTGAATACTTATTCCAGAAGGGTTTATTCGACCTAATTGTACCACGTAATCTTTTAAAAAGCGTTCTGAGTGAGTTATTTAAGCTCCACGCCTTTTTTCCTTTGAATCAAAAGTCAAGCAAAATCAAGTAGAGCACTAAGTTCAATTATTTTTTTTTGTGTTTGTAGCAAAAAGTAGTTAGTTTATCGGAATCAAAGTAAATAAGATAATAATGGCCTTTTCTTTGGTGATAGAAGATCGAATTGTAGAAAGAATCAAAACGAAAGTTGAGGATAACTCTTTTTTTGACCTATATTCCTGATTACGAATCAAGAAACCTTTATCACCAAGAGTGAGTTCTTCCGTTCGTGAAATTAGTAAAATAAAACGAATTTGGTCTTGTCTTAGGTATATAATTTGAAATTTAAATATAGATAATAGAGTTTTGTATCTTTCTCTATCTACCGAAAAACCATTTTAGCTAAAAATCCATGTTGGGTCGGATTCGAACGAATCCTTCGATAATCGGTAAAAAACTCTTTATCTATTTTTAGAAAATTAGAAGACAAGAACAAAAGACAAAGAAATGAAGAAAAATAATAAAGTTTATTATCATTATCATACATATCTTTCTCATGGAGGAGATGAATAAGTCCATTTATTTAGTTCTACAGTTCTACATTCTTTGCACTTATTCTTATTATACGTACTCAGTTAGATTTAGATATATCGATACTTCGATCTATACTAAGAATTTTAAATTCTTCAAATTCTATTAATAATAAATATTATCTAATTAGAATTCAAATTCTTAATTTAATTATAATTATTACAAGATATCTTTATTTATATAATAACATAATAACAGATACAAATAGTAAATCGAGGTACCCCTTCTATGACAAATTTGAACCTTCCATCTATTTTTGTGCCGTTAGTAGGCCTAGTCTTTCCGGCAATTGCAATGGCTTCTTTATTTCTTCATGTTCAAAAAAACAAGATTGTTTAGATCCGCTGGGACCCAATCTCATCCATTTTTTTTTTGAAAACGTGGACTTGTATCATAACACGGATATCTATTTATTGGAATATAGTATAACATGTGATTTCCACCGAACATAAAGGAAAAAACTCTTATGCCCGCAGAAACATGATATATGGATATATCAATTCTAGCAATTTTCAAATAGATCAGGATCTCTGGATGGCTGAAATGTAGTCGGTGAATCTATATGTATATCGATATGTATAGTGGGATCGTATTAAATAAAGAGTATGTTATTATTTTAGATTTAACCAATTTGATGAATTACTCCTAAAGGTTGACATCAAACTAGTGCTAGTTCACCTCAAACTAGTGCTAGTTGATGAGAGTTACTTCGGAAACAAAAAAGTAAAGTCAAATTTCTCTGGGGTATTATCTCAATTCCAATAAAATGCAATCGAGTAAAGTATGACTTGGCGATCAGACGATATATGGATAGAACTTATAACGGGGTCTCGAAAAATAAGTAATTTCTGCTGGGCCTTGATCCTTTTTTTAGGTTCATTAGGCTTCTTATTAGTTGGAACTTCCAGTTATCTTGGTAGAAATTTGCTATCTTTTTTTCCGCCTCAGCAAATCATTTTTTTTCCACAAGGAATCGTGATGTCTTTCTACGGAATTGCGGGTCTCTTTATTAGCTCTTATTTGTGGTGCACAATTTCCTGGAATGTAGGTAGTGGTTATGATCGATTCGATAGAAAGGAAGGAATAGTCTGTATTTTTCGTTGGGGATTTCCGGGAAAAAATCGTCGCATATTCCTCCGATTCCTTATAAAAGATATTCAGTCCGTTAGAATAGAAGTTAAAGAGGGTATTTATGCTCGTCGTGTTCTTTATATGGACATCCGAGGCCAGGGGTCCATTCCCTTGACCCGTACTGATGAGAATTTGACTCCACGAGAAATTGAACAAAAGGCTGCTGAATTAGCCTATTTCTTGCGTGTACCAATTGAAGTATTTTGATAAATTGAGAATCAGAACGTTCATTCAATTAAAGAAAACGTATATGAAAGAACCATAAAACGAAACTCTTTTTATGGTCTTTATGCGTTTTATGGTCTTTATGCGCACGCAATTCAATAACAAATAACAAATCGAAATAATAGATTCATCTCAGACGGCAAACCATTTCGAAAGCAAGAATTTTTTTTAGTTCAATATTTGTTGGAATTGACACTTTAGATCCAGATAGATCGTATCTTGTAAATTTTTAATTCTTTCTTTTGTATTCTTTAATGACCAACAATTGGATTTCTTAATTAAATACTGAGAACTAGCCAATTTATCCTTTGCCAGTCATTTTTTTTTGATCATCCTAATATCTTTCCCTCAATTATTCTATTCCTGACTATGGGTAATCAGTGAAATTTTTTCTAAATATTGGATATTTTGATAGCAAAGGAGTTCTTTCGTCTCAAAATCTGAATAATATTCATTACTTAAAGTGGTTCTTTCGATCATTCATCGAAAGGATACACTTTATTTTTAATTTGACCAATTGAGATATCAGGAAACAATATTCTAAATTTCTTCATTCGAAGTGAATTCTTAGCCTATTTCTGTATTCTTTCTAGATTCAAAGACTAACCACAAAATCACAAAGAAAATAGATTCATAAGTTCGATACCTTGTATAAAACTCATGTGTGTAAGAAATATTCGATCGCATAGAGTGTACGAATGGGTTGATTAACAATTTACAGACGAAAAAATGGCAAAAAAGAAAGCATTCACTCCTCTTTTCTATCTTGCATCTATAGTATTTTTGCCCTGGTGGATTTCTTTCTCAGTTAATAAATGTCTGGAATCTTGGGTTACTAATTGGTGGAATACTGGGCAATCCCAAATTGTCTTGAATAATATTCAAGAAAAGAGTCTTCTAGAAAAATTCAGAGAATTAGAGGAACTCCTCTTCTTGGACGAAATGATCAAGGAATACTCGGAAACACATCTCGAAGAGTTTGGGATAGGAATCCATAAAGAAACGATCCAATTAATCACGATACAAAATGAGAATCGTATGGATACGATTTTGCACTTCTCAACAAATATCATCTGGTTTGGTATTCTAAGCGGGTATTCAATTTTGGGTAAGGAAAAACTTGTTATTCTTAACTCTTGGGCTCAGGAATTCCTATATAACTTAAGTGACACAGCAAAAGCTTTGTGTCTTCTTCTAGTAACTGAGTTTTTTCTCGGATATCATTCACCCCCAGGTTGGGAATTCGCTATACGCTCTATCTATAACGAGGTTGGAGTTGTTGCGAATGAGCAAACTATAACTATTCTTGTTTGCATCCTTCCAGTAATTTTTGATACATGTTTTAAATATTGGCTTTTCCGTTATTTAACTAGTCTGTCTCCGTCAATTTTACTGATTTATGATTCAATAACTGAATGATAAAAGATCCATTGATATTAATCTAATCCAATTAGAATACTTGGTACTTTGTAGTTGTACATAAGCAAAGTATTGAAAATCATATTTACTCTTCCTATTTCTAACCATCGGGAAGATTCATCCTAGATTATTCCAGCAAATAGCAGAATCGTGGCTAGGGAACTATACTAGCGACCTACCCAATTTATTGTAGAAATTTTCGCGATCAATGATTGGACCATGCAAACTAGAAATGCTTTTTCTTGGCTAAAGAAACAGATTACTCGATCTATTTCCGTATCGCTCATGATATATATCTTAACTCGGACGTCCATTTCAAGTGCATATCCCATTTTTGCACAGCAGGGTTATGAAAATCCACGAGAAGCGACTGGGCGTATTGTATGTGCCAATTGCCATTTAGCTAATAAGCCCGTGGAAATTGAGGTTCCACAAGCGGTACTTCCTGATACTGTATTTGAAGCAGTTGTTCGAATTCCTTATGATATGCAACTGAAACAGGTTCTTGCTAATGGTAAAAAAGGGGGGTTGAACGTCGGGGCTGTTCTTATTTTACCGGAGGGGTTTGAATTAGCCCCTCCCGATCGTATTTCTCCTGAGATGAAAGAAAAGATTGGCAATTTGTCTTTTCAGAGCTATCGCCCCAATAAAACAAATATTCTTGTGGTAGGCCCTGTCCCTGGTAAAAAATATAGTGAAATAACCTTCCCTATTCTTTCCCCGGACCCTGCTACTAAGAAGGATGTTCACTTCTTAAAATATCCTATATACGTAGGCGGGAACAGGGGAAGGGGTCAGATTTATCCCGACGGCAACAAGAGTAACAATACAGTTTATAATGCTACAGCAGCAGGTATAGTAAGCAAAATCATACGAAAAGAAAAAGGGGGGTATGAGATAACCATAACGGATGCGTCAGAGGGACGTCAAGTGGTTGATATTATCCCTCCCGGACCAGAACTTCTTGTTTCCGAGGGCGAATCTATCAAATTTGATCAACCATTAACGAGTAATCCTAATGTAGGCGGATTTGGTCAGGGAGATGCAGAAATAGTACTTCAAGATCCATTACGTGTCCAAGGACTTTTGTTCTTCTTGGCATCTGTTATTTTGGCACAAATCTTTTTGGTTCTTAAAAAGAAACAGTTCGAGAAGGTTCAATTGGCCGAAATGAATTTCTAGATTCGCAGATTTATCGATATCAAGTACGTAAAAAGAACCAAATTCTTGTTGGCGATT